CAATGGACACTTTGTAATCCACTAATTCACACTCCTTCTTTTAATTGAATTGCAATTCTTAATTGCAATTCAACTCGGCCCAATCTAAAAGGATTGAGCCGAGAGATTTGGATTGAGTCAAATCATCCAAAAAGACGTATCGTTTTATGATATTACGATACGAAAGTTCCCTATACTCCCTATATAGTATTAGGGAACAGTACATTAGGGAACAGTACGACTGAAGTGAAGATATAATAATCCGAAGGAATAAACCGAATCATTGGGTTTAATCTGACAGATATTGAAATATTCAATCGAATAACTATCCATCCGCTTGTTACTATTTACTTACATAGTGACATATCATATTGTAACAAGCAAATGCAAATATTGAAAAAATTTGAAATATTCAATAATGGTATTGAAAATGGTATTGAAATATTAAATAATGCTAATTGCTATTAAAAATAGCAATAAAAAAATATATATTTAGAAAATGTTCCTTAATTAAGAAAATGCTTTAGGATTAAGAAAATGCTTTAGGATTAAGAAAATGCTTTAGGATTAAGAAAATGCTTTAGGAAAATAATTAGGAAAATACTTTAGGAAAATAATTAGGAAAATACTTTAGGAAAATAATTAGGAAAATACTTTAGGAAAGTGTTTTAGGAAAATCAACATGTAATAAGAAAATTTTAGGGAGATTCGAAATGGCTAATTTGAATAACAAAATATTATGGACCCCTTGTTGCAGTAATAGGGATCCGGATCCCTTGGAAAATGAAAATCAAAATGATATTGAAACAGAAAATCCAGTTTCTGAGATTACCAACGATCCCTTTTTTCTGAGTGCGCTAGACAGTTGTTTTGTTCGTTATTTTAATTTTGGTTTTCGGAAAAGTTTGATCAATAGTTTTATCGATAGTATCGTTGACGATTTTCTTGACGATTTGCTTCGCTCTGCAATCGATAGTGCGAGCTCTAGTGCAAATCAAAAAAATGGGAGGATTGACCCAAATCCTAATTCCGATAACCATAGTTCCGATAACCATAACGGCGAAAGTGAAGACCCTAGCACATCTGAGAATTCAGATACCCATAACGGCGAAAATGAAGAACCGAGCACGAGTGGTAATTCCGATGAGAGTGGAAGTCAAAATGGTAGGCCAAGCCGAAACACAAATGAAAATGCAGATATCACTGGACGTCACAAGGATGATGGGCCCAGCACAAATGCTAATTCCGACGCCGACGCCCCATTACGGATCTGGGTGTGGAGCAGCAGAGATGCTAATTCCGACGACAGACCAAATCCAAATGGGAGTCACAATCTATTCGTGGATAATGTTAGTCTGTTCGGGAATGATAATTCCGATGACAGTGGAAGTCAAAATGGTAGTCTGTTCGGGAGTCAAAACGGTAGTCTGTTCGGGACTAGCACGAATGATAATTCCGATGACCATAAGGGTGAAAATGAAGAACCTAGCACGAATTCCGATGACCATAAGGGTGAAAATGAAGAACCTAGCACGAATTCCGATGACCATAAGGGTGAAAATGAAGAACCTAGCACAAATGAAAGAAAAACTATAGATTATAGCGCTTTTTGGGTTCAATGTGAAACTTGTTATGGAATAAATTATAAGAGGTTCTTTTTTAAGTCAAGACTGAATATTTGCGAACACTGCGGCTGTCATTTGAGAATGGATAGCCCGGAGCGAATTGAACTTTCGATTGATCCAGGCACTTGGGATCCTATGGATGAAGCGGGTAAAGAGGATGAAGCGGGTAAAGAGGATTCGATTGATCCAGGCACTAGGGATCCTATGGATGAAGCGGGTAAAGAGGATTCGATTGATCCAGGCACTAGGGATCCTATGGATGAAGCGGGTAAAGAGGATGAAGCGGGTAAAGAGGATGAAGCGGGTAAAGAGGATTTGATTGATCCAGGCACTAGGGATCCTATGGATGAAGCGGGTAAAGAGGATGAAGACATGTCAGTTCTGGATCCCATTGAATGGGATTGGGATCCAGAGTCGGAAGACGATGAAAACGAGGAAGACTCGGAAGACGAGTGGGATCTAGATTCGGATTTGTATTCGTATTCGGATCCAGATCCAAATACGGATCCGGAGGAGGAATCGGAGGAAGAGGAATCGGATCCGGAGGAGAAAGAGGAATCGGAGAAAGAGGAATCGGATCCGGACGAAGAGGATCCGGAGGAATCGGATCCGGACGAAGAGGATCCGGAGGAATCGGATCCGGAGGAGAAAGAGGAATCGGAGAAAGAGGAATCGGAGAAAGAGGAATCGGAGAAAGAGGAATCGGAGAAAGAGGAATCGGAGAAAGAGGAATCGGATCCGCACGAAGAGGATCCGGAGGAAGAGGAATGGGACGAAGAGGAATCGGACGAAGAGGAATGGGATCCGTGGGACAGAAACGAATGGAATCCGTGGGATCCGGAGGAGCAAGAGCAAAAAAAGAAGAAAGAGGATCCGGAGGAAGAAGAGGACTGGTCATGGTTGGAGATCGAAGAAGAAGAGGTGGAGGTGGAGGATAAACCTTATATAGAGCGCATTTTTTCTTGTCAAGACGAAACAGAATTATCCGAAGCTGTTCAAACAGGTATAGGTCAAATAAACGGCATTCCCGTAGCAATTGGAGTGATGGATTTTCGATTTATCGGAGGTAGTATGGGATCCGTAGTAGGTGAGAAAATCACTCGTTTGATCGAATATGCTACCAATCAAATTTTACCCCTTATTCTAGTGTGTGCTTCCGGAGGAGCCCGCATGTACGAAGGAAGTTTGAGCTTGATGCAAATGGCTAAAATATCTGCCGCTTTATATGATTATAAATCGAATAAAAAGTCATTTTATATATCAATCCTTACAACTCCTACGACTGGTGGGGTGACAGCAAGTTTTGGTATGTTGGGGGATATCATTATTAGTGAACCCGACGCTTATATTGCATTTGCGGGTAAAAGAGTAATTGAACAAACATTAAATATAGAAGTACCTGAAGGTTCACAAACAGCCGAAGTTTTATTTGAAAATGGTTTATTGGACCCAATAGTACCACGTAATCCGTTAAAGGGCGTTTTGGATGAGTTATTACAGCTACACAATTTTTGTCCTTTGAATAAAAAAGAATAAAAAATTCAGCGGAGTCCTAAGTTAATAATAAAGTTCAAAATTCGTTAATTTTTTTTGCGAAATAAATATTAAGTATTTAGTTATCGGAATCAAAGGAAAAATCTTAAAATGGATTTTTTGGGGGTGGCATAAGAAGAAATTATAGAAAGATAATGCGGATAAACAAATTATCTGCATTATCCTTCTATATTCCTAATTCCTAAATAGGGAACCTTCTAGCAACAATATAAAAATAAAAGGGCGAATTCTTTCTTCCGCGAAATTCAACTGGACAAGGTAAATGTAAACTAAATAAAACGAATTTCGTGTTCTTTTCTTACCTTCGGATTATAACCAATAACGAATTTGCCGGGAATTTCTAAGCGGAAAAAACTCTTTATTAGATTTATTAAAGTCAAATTCGAAAATTAAAGATTAAAGTTAGAAGACAAGAAAAAGATAAAAAATAATAGAAGAAAAGAAGAAGAAAACAAGTGGATTAATATCCACTTCGTGCGGAAAAAAGTGCATTTAGTTAATTGTACACTCTCTGCATTTCACTTTAATTCACTTTAATTCTATATACTCACTTAGATATACTTAGTATAATTATATACGAATTAGAACGAATCTAAGCTATCTTTCTAACAATAGAATATAGCAATAATAGGTAAAAAGATTAATATAAAAAGAAATAACAGATACAAATATTGAATCGAGGTGCCCATTCTATGACAATTCTCAACAACTTACCCCCTATTTTTGTGCCTTTAGTGGGCTTAGTCTTTCCAGCAATTGCAATGGTTTCTTTATCTCTTCATGTTCAAAAAAACAAGATTTTTTAAATCTGATAGATCTGATGTGAGAAATTTCATGTATTTTTTTTGCAAGACTTAGAGACTTGGACTTGGATTATAACACGGATATCTATTCAGTATAATATTGTATAAAATGCGGGTTTCTTCAAACATATCAAACATAAATGAAAGTTAAAGGGTTCTTGTGCAAACGTAAATATGATATATGAGTAAATTGGCTAATTGAAAAGAAATTGGGGCGTATGTCTGAACTAAATGTAGAACACATGGATGGGGCTATATGTGTGTAAATAGGAGATTTTATGGGAAAGCTACTATTATTTTAGATCTAAGTCTAGATCTAAGGAATTTTTCCTAAAGATTCACATAAGAATATTGAGAGTTGGTAAAAGTTCCTTTGGAAAAAAAGGAAAGTCAAATTGATTTGGGCAAGTCTCCCACTTCCAATAAAATACAACTGGATCTAGTATGAGTTGGCAATCAGAACATATATGGATAGAACTTATAGTGGGGTCTCGAAAAAAAAGCAATTTCTGCTGGGCCTTTATACTTTTTTTAGGTTCATTGGGGTTTTTATTAGTTGGAATTTCCAGTTATCTTGACAGAAATTTGATATCTTTATTTCCGTCTGAACAAATCATTTTTTTTCCACAAGGGATCGTAATGTCTTTCTATGGGATCGCCGGTCTATTTATTAGCTCTTATTTATGGTGCACAATTTCGTGGAATGTGGGTAGTGGTTATGATCGATTCGATAGAAAAGAAGGGATAGTGTGTATTTTTCGTTGGGGATTTCCTGGAAAAAATCGTCGCATCTTACTCCGATTCCTTATGAAAGATATTCAGTCGATCAGAATCGAAGTTAAAGAGGGTATTTATGCTCGGCACGTCCTTTATATGGAAATCAGAGGCCAGGGTCCCATTCCTTTGACTCGTACTGCTGAGCCACGAGAAATTGAGCAAAAGGCTGCGAAATTGGCCTATTTCTTGCGTGTACCAATTCAAGTATTTTGAAATGAACTGAAGAATAAACAATTTTCTTAGCGGGAGGTCAAGGTCAAGGTCAAAATCCGAAGTCAAGAGTTCTCTTTCTTATAGCATAATTTAACTGAAATTCTTTTAGAATACTAATGAATCAAAAACGGCTTATATTCTATATTCTATATACGCAAAAATTCGAAAACAAAACCCTTTTTGCCCTCTTATCCAAAAAATTTTTTATGCGTATGTAAATTCCCTAAATTCCGTAAATTCACTAAGAAAAAGAGTACCAAACAAATCTAAATAACGGGACTCATTTGATAGATCAAAAAAAGTATTTTGGAAAAAGATATAGAGAAAAAGATATAGAGAAAAAGATATAGAAAAAAGATATTCTCTTTTTATTTTTAATTTTTATACTATTAGAAATTTATAGGTTTGAAGCCTTGTAATAAAACTTATGCTTGATATAAGACTTTAGATCGTATAGAGTTAACGAATGAAGTCGATTCATTAAAAATTCACAGATGCAAAATGAAAAAAAAAGCATTTACCTGTATTCTCTATTTTACATCTATAGTATTTTTGCCCTGGTGGATCTCTTTTTTATTTAAAAAAAGTCTGGAATCTTGGATTATTTATTGGTGGAATACAAGTAAATCCGAAACTTTTTTCAATGATACTCAAGAAAAGAGTATTCTAGCAAAATTCATAGAATTAGAAGAACTCCTCCTCTTGGACCAAATGGTAAAGGAATACCCGGAACCACATCTACAGAAGTTTCGTATCGAAATCCAAAAAGAAACGATCGAATGGATCAAGATACACAATGAGGATCGTATCCATACAATTTTGCGCTTCTCCACAAATCTAATCTGTTTCGTTATTCTAAGCGGTTATTATATTCTAGGTAAAGAAAAACTTATTATTCTTAATTCCTGGGTTCAAGAATTCGTATATAACTTAAATGACACAATAAAAGCCCTTTCTATTCTTTTTTTAAGCGACTTATGTATAGGATTCCATTCAACCCGCGGTTGGGAACTAATGATTGGCTCTGTCTACAAAGATTTTGGATTTACTCATAATGATCAAATTTTACCTGTCCTTGCTTCCATTCTTCCAGTCATTGTTGATACGATTTTTAAATATTGGGTCTTCTATTATTTAAATCGTATATCTCCGTCACTTGTAGTGATTTATCATTCAATGAGTGATTGAAATGAAAAAGGATCCCCTGATCCAAATGGAATGTTTGTTATTTTGTCCATAAGTAAAACATTCAAAATCTTACTGTTTTTATATTATGCACTTCTTTTCTCTATACATCCAAGAAATTCGAATTCCTCCTAGATTTTAGTAAAAATTTTTCAGTAAATAGCAGCTTGGTAGATAGGGAACTTTACTAGGAACCCACCTAATTTTATTGTAGAAATTTTGGGGATCAACGATTGGACCATGCAAACTAGAAAGACCTTCTCTTGGATAAAAGAAGAGATTACTCGCTCCATTTCCGTATCGCTCATCATATATATAATAACTCGGGCATCTATTTCAAATGCATATCCCATTTTTGCACAGCAGGGTTATGAAAATCCACGCGAAGCAACTGGCCGTATTGTATGCGCCAATTGTCATTTAGCCAATAAGCCCGTGAGTATTGAGGTTCCCCAAGCGGTACTTCCGGATACTGTATTTGAAGCAGTTGTTCGAATTCCTTATGATATGCAACTGAAACAAGTGCTTGCCAATGGTAAAAAAGGTGCCTTGAATGTGGGGGCTGTTCTTATTTTACCTGAGGGGTTTGAATTAGCCCCTCCCGATCGTATTTCGCCCGAGATAAAAGAAAAGATAGGTAATCTTTTTTTTCAGAGTTATCGCCCAACTAATAAAAATATTCTTGTGATAGGCCCTGTTCCTGGTCAGAAATATAGCGAAATCACCTTCCCTATTATTTCTCCGGACCCTGCTACTAAGAGGGGCGTTCACTTCTTAAAATATCCCATATATGTAGGCGGAAACCGGGGAAGGGGTCAGATTTATCCCGACGGGAGCAAGAGTAACAATACGGTTTATAATGCTACAGCAACAGGTATAGTAAGCAAAATCATACGAAAAGAAAAAGGGGGATACGAAATAATCATAACGGATGCGTCAGAGGGACGTCAAGTGACGGATATTATACCCCCAGGACCAGAACTTCTTATTTCAGAAGGCGAATCCATCAAACTGGATCAACCATTAACAAGTAATCCCAATGTGGGTGGATTTGGTCAGGGGGATGCGGAAATAGTACTTCAAGACCCATTACGTGTCCAAGGCCTTTTGTTCTTTTTGGCATCTGTTATTTTAGCGCAAATCTTTTTGGTTCTTAAAAAGAAACAGTTTGAAAAGGTTCAATTATCCGAAATGAATTTTTAGATCTACGGATTTATCAACATCAAGTTCTTCAAAAGAAGAAAATTTTTGTTGAAAGTGATGTATGATCAAAAAAATTGTGTAAAGCCTTTTGCTTTTTTTGTTTATATTCTTTTTGGATCGGTTTGGAGGAATTCTTTTTTTTTTACTTGTACCGCGTTCTA